TTTGTTTTTTATTTACTTACTTGAACAGAATATCTCTATGAGGAATGAATAATTCCACAAAAAAGTTTTTTTTTCACGAGGTATATCTAGCTATTCCTATTTACTTATTACCGAATCGACCATGGATCAATTCCCCTTTTTTCATTTGGAAGTATTTATTGTATTAAATACTAAATACACCCAGAATTCTGAGCTTCATGTTACTCCTATCAAGATACATGTCAGAGTTAGGGGCACCCCAATCAGATTGAATGGGATGACAGTTTATCAGCCCGAATCTGTAAAATGCAAATTTCGATCAAATCACACATCGCAGTATACTAGGCCCTCTAATTCCTTAAGGGGTTTATCTAAAAGATTCGCGATATAACTAGGAAGACGCTTCAAATACCACACATGAGTCACTGGACATGCAAGTTTTATGTATCCCATTTGATATCTTCGTATCCGAGAATCAACAAATTCAACCCCACATTGTTCACAAAATTTCGTGTCTTTCTTTTCAGTTCCGATCACTCGATAATTTCCACAAGCACAAATCCCACTTTTTATAGGCCCAAAGATTCTTTCACAAAACAATCCATCTTTTTCCGGTTTATTTGTTTTGTAATGAAAAGTATAGGGTTTTGTGACCTCTCCAACAACTTCCCCATTAGGTAGAATTTTGTTGGCCCAAGCACTTATTTGTTGAGGAGAGACTGGTCCAATTCGAAGTTGTTGATGTCTATACCGGTCGATCATAGAATATAAATTCTTATTGATTAAGATCAAGCTTCCTTCCTCTTAATCCGGAAGTTTTTCTCAGATACAAGGAAATGATTCAGTTCCAGAGCCAAAGATCGTAGTTCTCGAACGAGCAATCGAAAAGATTCTGGAGCATCCTCAGGGCTAGGTATTGTTCCTCCAACGATTGTAGTACCAAGCACTTCCTGACGAGCTCTAATATGATCAGATTTATAAGTAAGCATCTCTTGTAAAATGTGGGCAACACCAAATCCCTCTAAAGCCCAAACTTCCATTTCTCCCACTCGCTGTCCCCCCTGCTTCGCTCTTCCCCTAAGGGGTTGTTGTGTAACAAGTGCATAATGTCCGCTAGAACGTCCATGAATTTTATCATCAACTTGATGAATTAATTTAAGAATATAAGACTTTCCTATTAAAACAGGTTGTTCGAAGGGATCTCCCGTTCTTCCATCAAATATCCTGCTTTTTCCCGGATACTCGGGTTCGAAGACCCATGGATTTTTTGTTTGCTTACTAGCCTCGTATAATTCGGAAAACACTAGTTTTCTTGAAGCCTCTTGCTCGTATCTCTCATCAAAGGGCGCTATTCTATAATGTCTGTTTAGCAGATCTCCTGCTAACCCGAGCGAGCATTCAAATAATTGTCCCACATTCATTCGTGAAGGTACTCCTAATGGATTGAAGACCATATCCACGGGTGTTCCATCTTGCAAATAGGGCATATCTTGCCTAGGTAAAACTTTGGAAATAATACCCTTATTCCCATGCCTTCCAGCTACTTTATCACCTACTTTTATCTCGCGTTTCTGTGAAATATATATACGAATCATTTCTGAATTATAACTCGAACCCCCTTTTTTATGGATCCATCTTACATCAATAACCCGACCCCTTCCCCCTATGGGTAATTTTAGGGAAGTTTCCTTCGCAGTGGATACCTGAATCCCGAGTATGGCTCGTAATAATCTATCCTCTGGGGCATATGAGGATTCGTTTGCTATCTGAGGTGTTAATTTACCTACTAAAATATCGCCTGTTTCTACCCAAGATCCCAACATCACAATTCCATTTCTGTCTAAATTTCGGAGTAAATGATCTTCTAAATGAGGTATTTCCTTAGTAATTCTTTCGGGACCTTGACTTGTTATATGAGTCTGAATTTCATATTTCCGTATATGAAAAGAAGTATAAATATCATTATATACCAAACGTTCACTGATAAGTACCGCGTCTTCAAAATTGTAGCCTTCCCATGGCATATAAGCTACTAATATGTTTTTTCCCAAAGCGAGTTCCCCACCAACAGTAGCCGCGCCATCTGCTAAAATTTGACCCTTTTTAATGTATTTACCCAGAGGAGCCCGGGGTTTTTGGTGCATACAAGTATTTTTGTTGGAACGTTGATACATAACTAATGGAATGCTTATAATATTCCCATTACTTGATAAAATCATTTGATGAGTATCGGTATAAATGATCTTTCCCTTGTGTTCCGCTATAGCGGAAACTCCCGAATCCAAGGCCGCTTGGCGTTCTATCCCGGTTCCGACAATGCACTTCTCGGACCGAAAAAGCGGAACTGCTTGACGTTGCATATTAGAGCTCATTAAAGCCCGATTTGCATCATTATGCTCTATAAAAGGAATGAGGGAGGCTCCAATAGAAAAATATTGAAACGGAAAAATGCTTCGAAGATGAATCTGTTCCCACGCAATAGTTAGGAATTCTTGACGGTATCGAGCCGGAACAACCTGTT